GAGGCAATTATAGATTCTGGGAGGCAATTCTGATTGGTCAATAAAAATCGATTTCAACGCCATTTTTTTTTTATTTTTTGTTAGTTTAGCCAATTTATCATAAAAGGTAAAAGGGGGTAAAGGAACTATGTGTTGATTGTCCTCTAAACTTAAATTTTCTTCTTTGGTATGTAAAAAGGGAATCAATAAATCAATCAAATTCCGGGAGGCTTCGTGAAGTGCTTCTTTAGGAGTTAAACTTCCATTTGTCCATATTTCGAGAAATAGTATCTCTTTGTTACCATTTTCATAAGAATGAATACTATGATTCGCATTTCGAACAGGCATGAATACAGGATCTATAGGATAACTTCCATCTTGAAAGGTATTTGGCGCTTTTATAAGATATCCACGATTCTTCTCTATTTGTAATCCAATAACCAACTCAATGGGTTCCGTCAAGCTAGCTATATGCTGTGTATTATCGACGATTTCTACATAAGGCGGTAAGATGATATCTTGAGCAGTTACATATCCAGGGCCCCTGACACAAATAGACGCCTCACAAGTTCCATAGAGATTACTTCTCAATACGATTTCTTTCAAATTCATTAAAATTTCATGTACTGATTCTTGAATACCCATTATGGTAGCATATTCGTGTGAGATTTTCTCAGATTTTGCGCGTGTGATACATGTTCCTTCGATTTCTCCAAGCAAAGCTCTTCGCATCGCAATGCCTATTGTGTCTGCTTGACCTTTCATAAGCGGAGACAGAATAAAGCGCCCATACAAAAGACGCTTACTGTCTGCTGCTGATTCAACACACTTCCACTGTAGTGTCCGAGTAGATACTGTTATTTTCTCTCGAACCATAATAATATTATTTGATCTGATCATTGAATCATTTATTTCTCTTGTTTCTCTTGCTCTCTTGTTTCTCTTGCTATTGAAATATCTTCAATTTTGATTTCTACACACGTCTTTTTTTCGGGGGTCTACAGCCATTATGTGGCATAGGGGTTACATCCCGTACGAAAGTTAATAGTATACCACTTCTGCGAATAGCTCGTAATGCTGCGTCTCTTCCAAGACCGGGACCTTTAATCATGACTTCTGCTCGTTGCATACCTTGATCTACTACTGCACGAATAGCATTTGCCGCTGCGGTTTGAGCAGCAAACGGCGTCCCTCTTCTTGTACCTTGGAAGCCACAAGTACCGGCAGAGGACCAAGAAACCACTCGCCCTCGTACATCTGTAACAGTCACAATGGTATTATTGAAACTTGCTTGAATATGAATAACCCCCTTTGGTATTTTACGTATACTCTTACGCGAACTAATACGTCCACGTGAACCCTTTTTCGGTATAGCTTTTGCCATATTTTATCATCTCATAAATTTGAGTCAGAGATATATGGATATATCCATTTCATGTCAAAAAAGATCCCCCTTCTTATTTGTATATTGGGTCTTTAACGAGTCTTATTATCCTTGTCTTTGTTTATGTCTTGGGTTGGAACAAATTACTATAATTCGTCCCCGACGACGGATTAGTCGACATTTTTCACAAATTTTACGAACAGAAGCTCTTATTTTCATATTTGCCACTCCTTACTTTAATTTTGAATCCTTTTCTTGGAAGAAAATAAGTTTATTGTAATTTTCGATTTTGAATCGTATTCCTGCGAAAGAAAAAGAAATAGTGAAGTTGAAAAAACCTAATCTTTCGAATCTTTGTTGCGGAGTCGATAAATTATACGACCTCTGGTTGAATCATAACGACTTACTTCAATTTTGACTCTATCTCCTGGCAATATTCGTATAAAACTACGTCGGATCTTTCCTGAAACATAACCTAGAATCATATCTTCATTATCTAAACGAACCCGGAACATGCCATTGGGAAGCGATTCAGTAATTAAACCTTCATGAATCCATTTTTGTTCTTTCATTCCAGGTCAAACCTCCTTGAAGTATCAACTAGTGGAGGAAGAACCCTATTAGACAACCCACTCCTTCTCTTTTCTTTTTCACAAAAAAGAAGTTTCCTATTCAATTCGGATATTAGAAAAATTACCATATATAACACAAAATTTCTCCGCCTATTCTTTCTAGTCGAGCCTCCCGGTCTGTCATTATACCCCGAGAGGTAGAAAGAATTACAACTCCCATCCCGCCTAAAATTCTAGGAATTCTTTGATAGTTAGAATAGATTCGTAGACCCGGCCGACTGATCCGTTTTAAATTTAAAAGATTTCGATAAGTCCTTTTCCTATTCCTTCTATGTCGTAGGGTTAAAACCAAAAAATCTTTGTTGTTTTCTCGATGTTTTCTCACGTTTTCGATAAAACCCTCTCGTAAAAGTATTTTAACAATACTTTGGCTGATATTAGTAGATGCTACTCGAACCACGCTTTTTCTATACATATCGGCATTTCGTATAGAGGTTATTATGTCAGCAATAGTATCACTACTCATGATTAATTAAAATGATTGGTGCCTCCAAATTTGGATATAATCAACATGTTTTTCTTTTTTTTGTTTATTTAGATCTTTTTTTTTTTTTTTACGTATTTGTTTATGAATATTAATATGAATTTTGAAAGGTATATACGTGAGACAAAATCTACTAAATTAATCTTAATCTATTTCTTTTAAATACCCTACTATAACCTATAACCATATCGTAGTCTCATTTTATAATACCTCGGGAGCTAATGAAACTATTTTAGTAAAATTGAACTGTCTCAATTCTCGGGCAATCGCACCAAAAACGCGAGTTCCTTTTGGATTTCCTTCTTGATCAATCACAACTGCAGCATTGTCATCATATCGTATTATCATACCGTTGTCACGTTTAAGTTCTTTACAAGTACGGACAATTACAGCTCTGACCACTTCTGATCTTTCTAGAGGCATGTTTGGAACTGCGTCTTTGATCACAGCAACAATAACGTCACCAATATGAGCATATCGACGATTGCTAGCTCCTATGATTCGAATACACATCAATTCTCGAGCCCCGCTGTTATCTGCTACATTCAAATGGGTCTGAGGTTGAATCATATCATTTTTTTTCTGTTTTTTACAATACAAAGGTCGAAGAAAAAAAGAAATATTATTTGTTCAAAAAAAGAAACCTGCACCCGCTATTTTTAAGGCCTATTTCTTTTTTATCCCGAAATGATGAATTGAGCTCGTATAGGCATTTTGGACGCTGCTATTGAAATAGCCCTTCGGGCTATATTTTCTGTTACTCCACCCATTTCATAAAGGATTCGACCTGGTTTAACAACAGCTACCCAATATTCGGGAGAGCCTTTACCTGAACCCATACGTGTTTCTGCGGGCCTTACTGTAACTGGTTTATCTGGAAATATACGGACCCATATTTTTCCACCGCGACGTGCATTTCGTGTCATTGCTCGTCGACCTGCTTCTATTTGTCTAGATGTGATCCAAGCGGGTTCAAGTGCCTGAAGAGCGTATTTACCAAAACAAATAGTATTACCTCGATAAGATATTCCCTTCATTCTTCCTCTATGTTGTTTACGGAATCTGGTTCTTTTGGGGTTATAGTTGATGGTTTGTTTTGAATTCCATCTCTACTACAGAACCGGACGTGAGAGTTTCTTCTCATCCAGCTCCTCGCGAATAAAATCAATTCAAATTAAAGATTTTGAATTCAATTCAGATAGAATATAATTTGAATTAAGATATACATGTATTTAATAAGTAATATACTGAATCATTGATTTCATTTAATCTAGATCAAATCTATTATTCATTTGTGTATCTTGTTTGTATAGATAACTAAATCTAAATATATTAAATAACTCTTTTTTCTTATATTTATATCTTTTAGAATGTTAAAACAAATCTTTCTTTTGTTTTACTCTTTATCGTATTGGGTTGACCCAATTTTAGCAATCCAAGAAAATAAAGTTTTCGCGGGCGAATATTTACTCTTTCAATTTCTATTTCAGTTCTATCATTAGTTCATAACTTTTCCGAATAGATGAATTGGTCTCTGGCCGGTTCCGCCATCCCGATCAATGAATCATTCGAATTCATTTTCACTAAAATCTTTTGAATTCATAGGTTCCATCGTTCCCATCGCTTCTTACTTAATGCTTAGGTCTGAATTTTACAACGGAGCTATTAGTTCTTGAGTCAATATTCTTAGTCTTTATTGGCTCGAAGCTCTTTATTTTTTGTTCGACGAGCAGATCCATTTAATGATGAATCCGTATTGGTGCTTTATTACGCAGATTTTTTCTGAGATGACTCATAGACCTTACATATTGGAATTATATATCATCAATATCCTTTTTCTTTCTTTCTCTCATCTTTCCAATTATCCATACCCTTTCTTTTTTATTTCGATTGACAACTTAGAAGCATATTTTTTAATAAAAAAGATTTCAGTTGCTACAACAATATGAACAATATATCATATCTTGACTGGTTCTTTGGATCCAGATAATACGAAGTGATGAGTTGGTTATTACTTCTATAGTTATTTGTTTATATTTTTATACTATGGGGCTGTTTTTTTATACTAACCCTCAAAAAACCAACGAGTCACACACTAAGCATAGCAATTTTATCAAAAGATGAATTAAATTTTTATTAAACCCTATAGAATTATAATAGAATTATTATTGTTCATTTTTTTTTATTGAACAGAAAAGAAAAAGAAGAAACTAATTTATCATTTTTTGTTACATCGCTGGATAGAATGCAAAGGGAAATAAAGGTTTATTATTCCCCTTCTATAAAGATCCAAATTTTGATGCCTAATACCCCATAGATTGTTCGAACTGTATAGGAACAATAATCAATTTTAGCGCGAATGGTTTGTAGTGGAACCCTACCCTCTCTGATCCATTCAACACGCGCAATTTCTTTTCCGTCAATACGTCCTGCAATTTGCACTTGAATTCCTTTTGTATCTGCTTGTTCAGTTAATTCTATAGCCTTTTTCATTGCTTTGCGAAAAGAAACTCTATTTTTT